TATTGATTCTTATCAAAGAAAGACAGGATTAACTGAGGCTGTTCAAACAGGCGTAGGTCAACTAAATGGCATTCCCGTAGCAATTGGGGTTATGGATTTTCAGTTTATGGGGGGTAGTATGGGATCCGTAGTCGGGGAGAAAATCACCCGTTTGATTGAGTACGCTACCAATCAATTTCTACCTCTTATTATAGTGTGCGCTTCGGGGGGGGCGCGCATGCAAGAAGGAAGTTTGAGCTTGATGCAAATGGCTAAAATATCGTCTGCCTTATATGATTATCAATCAAATAAAAAGTTATTGTATGTATCAATCCTTACATCTCCTACTACTGGTGGGGTAACAGCTAGTTTTGGTATGTTGGGAGATATTATTATTGCCGAACCAAATTCCTACATTGCATTTGCGGGTAAAAGAGTAATTGAACAAACATTGAATAAAACAGTACCCGAAGGTTCACAAGCGGCTGAATATTTATTCCAGAAGGGCTTATTCGACCTAATCGTACCACGTAATCTTTTAAAAAGCGTTCTGAGTGAGTTATTTAAGCTCCATGCCTTCTTTCCTTTGAATTCCAATTCAATCAAGTAGAGCGCACTAAGTTCAATTATTTTATTTGTAGCAAACAAGTAGTTAGCTTATCGGAATCTTAGCTTATTGGAATCAAAGTAACTAAGAATGGAGTTTTCTTTGGTGACCTAAGATCTAATTGTAGAAAGAATCAAAAGTGGAGGATAACTCTTTTTTTTTACCTAGATTCCCGATTACTAATTAAGAAGTCTCTATCAACAAGATAAAAACATGAGTTCTTCCTTTCGTGAAATTAGGCAAATAAAACGAATTGCGTCTTACGTATATAATTAAATTCAAATATAGAAAAAATAGATATATAGTTTTGTATCTTTCTCCATCTCCCGAAAATCCCATTTTCACTAAAAATTCCGGTTGTGTCGCATTCTAACGAATCTTTCGATAATTTGTAAGAAACTCTTTCTTTATTAAATTCGAAGACAAGAACAAAACACAAAGAAATGAAGAAAAATAATAAAATGGATTATCATATGTATCTTTCATATAGATAGATGAATAAGTCCATTTATTTAGTTCTACATTCCTTGGACTTATTTTATATACTCTTAGATACTTATATCTCTAATAAGAATTTTCAAATTGAATTAAACTATGAATTCATAATAATTACAATTCTTAATTATAATTAGTATAAATATAAAATATGATATTTAAAAAAAAAAATAAGAACAGGTACAAATAGTAAATCGAGGTACCCATTTTATGACAACTTTCAATTTTCCCTCTATTTTTGTGCCTTTAGTAGGCCTAGTATTTCCGGCAATTGCAATGGCTTCTTTATTTCTTCATGTTCAAAAAAACAAGATTGTTTAGATCTGAGGGGACCCAATATCATCCGTTTTTTTTTGAAACTTAGACTTGTAGCATAACACAGATATTTATTTCGGGAAATATGGTAGAGCATGTGATTTCCGCCGAACATAAAGGAAAAAGCTCTTATGCCTGCAGAAAATGATCTATGGGTAACTGAATTCTAGCTAGTTTCAAATAGATCAGGATCGCTGGATGCCTAAAATGTAAAGTTGGTGGATCTATATGTATATCAATATGTATATTGGGATCATATGAAGGGTATGTTATTATTTTAGATCTAACCAATTTGATGAATTACTCCTAAAGGTTCCCATCAAACTAGTGCTAGTTCACATCAAACTAGTGCTAGTTGATGAGAGTTCATTCAGAAACAAAAAAAGTAAAGTCAAAATCATTTGGGGTATTCTCTCAATTCCAATAAAATGCAATCGGATCAAGTATGAGTTGGCGATCAGAACATATATGGATAGAACTTATAACGGGGTCTCGAAAACTAAGTAATTTTTGCTGGGCCCTTATCGTTTTTTTAGGTTCATTAGGATTCTTATTGGTTGGAACTTCCAGTTATCTTGGTAGAAATTTGATATCTTTTGTTCCGTCTCAGCAAATCATTTTTTTTCCACAAGGGATCGTGATGTCTTTCTACGGGATCGCGGGTCTCTTTATTAGTTCTTATTTGTGGTGCACAATTTCCTGGAATGTAGGTAGTGGTTATGATCGATTCGATAGAAAGGAAGGAATAGTGTGTATTTTTCGTTGGGGATTTCCTGGAAAAAATCGTCGCATATTCCTCCGATTCCTTATAAAAGATATTCAATCCGTTAGAATAGAAGTTAAAGAGGGTATTTATGCTCGTCGTGTCCTTTATATGGACATCAGAGGCCGGGGGGCTATTCCGTTGACCCGTACTGATGAGAATTTGACTCCACGAGAAATTGAACAAAAAGCCGCGGAATTGGCCTATTTCTTGCGCGTACCAATTGAAGTCTTTTGAGAAAAGGGACTGGGCTGAAGAACGAATGCTTTCTCAGTAGGAGGGAAAAAATGCAAGAATCCTGTTTTTTTCTATAACTAAGTGATACTTTAGATGCAGATAAATCATATCTTGTAAATTATTTTCTTTTTGTCAATCGACCCCTTTTTATCCTTTCGTTTGTGTTCTTTAATACCCAATAATGGGTTTTCTTAATAAGGATAACTGGCCCATTTCTGTCTTGTTTTGCCGCTCATTTTTTTGATCATCACAATCTCTTTCTCTCAATTATTCTATTCTTGACTATGGGGAATCGTTGGAATTTTTTCGAAATATTGGATATTTTGATAGAAAAGGAGTTCTTTCGTCTCAAAATCTCAATAATATTCATTCCTTAAAGTACTTCTTTCGGTCATTCATCGAAAGGAGACACTTGTTTGGAATTTGATGAAGTGAGATATCTGGAAACAAGATTTTGTATTATTTCTTCAGTCGAATTCGAAGTGGAGTCTTAGTCTATTTCTGTATTCTTTCTAGATTCAAACAAAATCACAAATAAAATAGATTCATAGGTTTGATACCTTGTCTAGAACTCATGTTTGAAAGAAATATTCGATCACATAGAGTCGACAAATGAAGTGGGTTAATTAAAAATTCACAGGTGAAAAATGGCAAAAAAGAAAGCATTCACTCCTCTTTTGTATCTTGCATCTATAGTATTTCTGCCCTGGTGGATTTCTCTCTCATTTACTAAAAGTATGGAATCTTGGGTTACTAATTGGTCGAATACTGGTCAATCCGAAATTTTTTTGAATGATATTCAAGAAAAAAGTATTCTAGAAAAGTTCATAGAATTAGAGGAAATCCTCTTCTTGGAAGAAATGATCAAGGAATACTCGGAGACACATCTACAAAAGCTTCCTATAGGAATCCACAAAGAAACGATCCAATTAATCAAGATACACAATGAGGATTGTATCCATACGATTTTGCACTTCTCGACAAATATAATCTGTTTTGTTATTCTAAGCGGTTATTCTATTTTAGGAAATGAAGAACTTGTTATTCTTAACTCTTGGGCTCAGGAATTCCTATATAACTTAAGTGATACAGTAAAAGCTTTTTCGATTCTTTTATTAACCGATTTATGTATCGGATTTCATTCACCCCACGGTTGGGAACTAATGATTGGTTCTGTCTACAAAGATTTTGGATTTGGTCATAATGATCAAATTATATCTGGTCTTGTTTCCACCTTTCCAGTTATTCTCGATACTATTTTTAAATATTGGATTTTTCGTTATTTAAATCGTGTATCTCCGTCACTTGTAGTTATTTATCATTCAATGAATGATTGATAAATAATCCAATTAGAATGTTTCTTACTTTGTAGTTCTACATAAGTATTAAAAACTTTCTATCCGGGGGATTTTCATACTATAGTATTCCAGTAAAATGATTCCAATAAATAGCAGAATCGTGGATAGGGAACTATACTAGCGACCTACCCAATTTATTGTAGAAATTTTCGGATCAATGATTAGACCATGCAAACTAGAAATACTTTTTCTTGGATAAAGGAACATATTACTCGATCTATTTCCATATCGCTCATGATATATATCATAACTCGGACATCCATTTCAAGTGCATATCCCATTTTTGCGCAGCAGGGTTATGAAAATCCACGAGAAGCGACTGGGCGTATTGTATGTGCCAATTGCCATTTAGCTAATAAGCCCGTGGATATCGAGGTTCCACAAGCGGTACTTCCTGATACTGTATTTGAAGCAGTTGTTCGAATTCCTTATGATAAGCAAGTGAAACAAGTTCTTGCTAATGGTAAGAAAGGGGGTTTGAATGTGGGGGCTGTTCTTATTTTACCGGAGGGGTTTGAATTAGCTCCTTCCGATCGTATTTCTCCCGAGATGAAAGAAAAGATAGGCAATTTGTCTTTTCAGAGCTATCGCCCTAATAAAAAAAATATTCTTGTGATAGGGCCTGTCCCTGGTCAGAAATATAGTGAAATCACCTTTCCTATTCTTTCCCCCGACCCCGCTACTAAGAAAGATGTTCACTTCTTAAAATATCCTATATACGTAGGGGGGAATAGGGGAAGGGGTCAGATTTATCCCGACGGAAGCAAGAGTAACAATACAGTTTATAATGCTACAGGAGCGGGCATAGTAAGTAAAATCATACGAAAAGAAAAAGGGGGATATGAAATAACCATAACAGATCCATCGGATGGACGTCAAGTGGTTGATATTATCCCTCCAGGACCAGAAGTTCTTGTTTCAGAGGGTGAATCCATCCAATTTGATCAACCATTAACGAGTAATCCTAATGTGGGTGGATTTGGTCAGGGAGATGCAGAAATAGTACTTCAAGATCCATTACGTGTCCAAGGTCTTTTGGTCTTCTTGGCATCTGTTATTTTGGCACAAATCTTTTTGGTTCTTAAAAAGAAACAGTTCGAGAAGGTTCAATTGGCCGAAATGAATTTCTAGACTCGCGGATTTATTGACATCAGGTTCGTAAAAAGAAAAAAATTTTTGTTGTCAATTATGTATGATCAAAAAAAATCAATTCTGAAAAACCTTTTATTTACCTGCTCTTTTTCTA